TATCAACAAAATTTTTTTCTTTCTTTGGTTAATGTTAATGATTATGATAAAATTGGTTATAATAATAATTTTATAATTGTATCAGAAAGTTTTAGAGTTATTGCAGAAATACTATTCTTACAAAGAATAGAATATTTTTTTAAAGAAAAAAAAAAATTTTATAATTTACAATCTATTCATTCAATATTTTCTTTTTTAGAGGACAAATTATCACATTTAAATTATGTGTCACATATATTAATACCATATCCTATACATATAGGAATCTTGGTTCAAACTATTCAATACTGGGCACAAGATGTTTCTTTTTTACATTTATTACAATTCTTTATACGACAATATAACAATAGAAATAGTTCTATTAATTCGCATAAATTAAAATTATATATATTTTCAAAAGAAAAAAAACTATATAAATTATTATATAATTTATATATATATGAATTTGAATTTTTATTATTTTTTTTTCGTAAAAAATATTATCATTTAGTATTAACATCCTACGGAGCTTTTATTGAACGAACACATTTTTATGAAAAAATAACAAGTCTTGTAAATTTGTTTATTAATTATTTTCATAAAAATATATGGTGTTTTAGATATTTTTTTATAAATTACGTTAGATATAAAAGAAAGGCTATTTTTTGCTTAAAGGGAACATATTTTATAATTAAAAAATGGGAATTTTACTTAGTTAATTTCTGTCAATATTATTTTAAATTTTTGTCTCAATCCAATAGAGTTGAACAAAAATTATTATTAAATTATTCTTTTTATTTTCTTGGTTATTTTTTAAGTATATCAAAAAATATTTTTGAAATAATAAATAAAATACTAGAGAATTCATATATAATAGAGATAAAAACTAATAAATTTGATACTATAGTATCAATTGTTTCTATTATTCAATCATTATCTAGTGCTAAATTTTGTACTGCAGCAGGGTGCCCCATTAACAAGTCAATCTGGACTGATTTATCAGATTATGATATTATTAATCGATTTGGTAGAATATATAGAAGTATTTTTCATTATCATAGTGGAGTTTCAAAAAAGATATATTTGTATAAAGTAAAATATATACTTAAACTTTCGTGTGCTAGAACTTTGGCTTGTAAACATAAAAGTACGAGGTTTTTTTTTTTAAAAAAATCTTGTTTTCCTTTACAGCATTTACGTAGACTACGTATTTGGAATTTAGATATTATCTATATAAATAACTTTGTGAATGATTGATATAATTAGTTATACAACTTTATTTTTTATTTTGCAATAACAAATTGAGTTCTTATAGGCAATTTGCATGAAGCTATTTCAATAGCTGTTTTAGCCATAATTTCTGATACTCCTCCTATTTCATAAAGTATTCGACCAGGTTTAACAACGGATACCCAATATTTTGGGGATCCTTTACCTGAACCCATACGTGTTTCTGTAGGTTTTACTGTAATGGGTTTATCTGGAAATATACGTATCCATACTTTTCCACCACGACGTGAATATTGTGTCATTGCTTTTCGACCTGCTTCTATTTGTCTAGCTGTGATCCAAGCGGGTTCTAGTGCTTGAATAGCATATATTCCAAAACAAATATTATTGCCTTGACAAGAAATTCCCTTCATTCTTCCTCTATGTTGTTTACAAAATCTAGTTTTTTTAGGGTTATAATTGATGGTTCTTTTTTTTTTAATTCCATCTTTATTTCAGAACTGGACATGAGAGTTTTTTCTCATCCAGCTCCTCGCAAATGATGATATTATTTAATATAATAATATAAATGTGTATCAAATGAATTGGCATTCTTCTAGGTAACTAAGTTATATGTTATATATTGTACATAGGAAAAGTTGTGTGCAATAAAAATTGCAAGTACGATTTTAGGATATATTTTTTCATAAATAAAACATGCAATTTATAAAATGTAATTACATTATATATTAAGTAACAAAATGTGTATATTACTGAACGAATATTAAATATATATATATAAAGTTTCGCGAGCGAATATTGACTCTTCGTTGTTTTATTCGTAAGATCAATTAAAATTTTGGTCTTAATAAATTAATTTGTTCTGGTTGCATTTCGCTATCCTACCTAATGAATTATTAGAATTTATTCAATAGAATCCTAAGTAGTCACAGGGTTTATCGTTCCTATAGCTTCCTCATTAATGTCTAGGTTTGAATTCTATAGTGGAGCTTTCAAACAAATTTTGTTACCGAATCAATCTTATAAGTTTTTATTAACTCTAGGCTCCTTAATAATTATTATTTGTATCCATATTGAATTGATGCTTTATCACACTATTTAATTAATATTAAGAAAAAAATATAATTCATAAACCATACATGTTGGAATTTTATAGCATTATCATTGCGTTTTTTCTTCTATCCCCATCCAGGTATCTATATCCTCTTATCTTTTTTTAAAACTAACTCATAAAATTTTATGATATAAGAAAAAAATGTCAGTTGCTACAACTATATGTATATGATCACTCTATTCATATAGTGATAGTGACTTTTTTTTTAATCTTGACAATATGAAGCAATAAGTTTTTTATTAGTTTATAGAGCTAGTAAAAATTAACGAGTCACACACTAAGCATAACAATTCCATCAAATAAATGGTCAATTGAATCTTTATTTAACCCTATAGAATTATAAATTCACTAAAAAAATAAAACTATTGTATTTTTAAGTCAGAATAATTGAGGGTGGATTAGTACTCCTTTAAAAATATCCAAATTTTTATTCCTAATATTCCATAAATAGTTCTAATTGCATGGGAACAATAATCCATTTTTGCACAAATTGTTTGTAAAGGAACTCTGCCTTCTCTAATCCATTCAACACGTGCAATTTCTTTTCCTTCAATACGCCCCGCAATTTTTATTTTAATTCCTTTTGTATCCGTTTGTTCCGTTAATTCAATAGTTTTTTTCATTGCCTTTCGAAATGAAACTCTATTTTTTAATTGTAAAGCTATATATTCTGCAAGAATATTAGGGTGTCCATAAGGGCTTTTAAGTTTTGTTATAATAATGTTTAGTTTATGGTTCAAAGAATTAAATTCTTGTTGCACATTTTTTTTAAATTCTTCAATTCCTAGTGTTTGACCTTTTATTAATAAATTAGGTAAGCCAATATAGATTATGACTTGTATCAAATTTATTCTTTTTTGAATTTCTATACGTTCAATTCCTTCCAAACTCAAAGTTATTTTTATATTTTTTTTTTTTTTTATAGAATTCCTTATTTTTACATCTTCTTGTAGACCCACAGAAAAATTTTTTGGTTGTGCAAACCAAAAGGAATAATGGTTTTTGGTTGTACCAAGTCGAAACCCCAGTGGATTTATTTTTTGTCCCATATTATATTTAATATTTTATTACTATACTAATCATTAAAAAAAGAAAAATAATTTTTATTTTTCTTTTAATACTTTAATACAATTAATACAATTGTTATATGACAAGTTGGCCTCTTTATTGGATAACTACGTCCTTGAGAGCCCAAGGTTTCCATTTTTTTTTACAATAGACCCCTTCAACTTTACTAATGAATAAATTAGTTTTGCTTAACCCTATATTATGACTTGCGTTTGCTGCTGCAGAATAAACTAATATTCTTCGTGCTTTGAATACATATATGTTTAGCTAAAACTTTTACTTCTGTATCTGAAGTCGAGTTATTTTTCATAAGATTATCCCCACTAATGAATGACAAGTTGCTATTCTAACTAAAAATACAATAAAATAAAGTAGAATAGGTATTTTAATTAATTAAAATACTCAGATTAACGACTATATTTATTATCGTTTCTCACATGGCCCGCAAAAATATGAGTAGGTGTGAATTCTCCCAATTTGTGACCTACCATACGATCCGTTATATAAATAGGTAAATGTTCTTTACCATTATGAATGGCGATTGTATGACCAATCATTGTGGGTATAATGGTAGATGCCCGAGACCAAGTTACTATTATTTCTTTTTCTTCCCTTATGTTACGTTTTTCAATTTTTACCGATAAATGATTAGCTATAAAAGGATTTTTTTTTAGTGAGCGCACCACAGCTGATTACTCCTTTTTTTAGATTTTAAGATATGTTCAATATATCAATCTAAGTATGAAGGTAAGAATAAATAAAATAATGATGAATGGAAAAAATACTTTAGTTAGACTAGATAAGGGGTGGATGTAGCCAAGTGGATCAAGGCAGTGGATTGTGAATCCACCATGTGCGGGTTCAATTCCCGTCGTTCACCATTTTTTACTCCTTTCAATATCTATATTTACGGCGATTAAGAATAAAACTATCACTATATTTTTTACTTTTCCTACTTCTTCTTCCAAGCGCAGGATACCCCCAAGGGGTTGTGGGTGTTTTTCTACCTATGGGAGCTTTTCCTTCCCCACCCCCATGGGGATGGTCTACAGGGTTCATAACTACTCCTCTTACTACGGGACGCTTACCTAGCCAACACTTAGATCCGGCTTTCCCTAAACTTTTTTTGTTTATACCAACATTACCCACTTGTCCAACTGTTGCTAAGCAGTTTTTGTGTATCAAACGCACCTCTCCAGATGGTAATCTTAATGTAGCCAATTTACCCTCTTTTGCAATCAGTTTCGCTACAACACCCGCTGCTCTAGCTAATTGTGCACCCTTTCCAGGTGTGATTTCTATGTTATGTATGGCCATACCTAAGGGCATACCGGTTGAAGTAGATTCTTTTTTTATCAATAAAAACCCCTTCTCAAGCTGTACAAGCTTCTTACAAAGCATACGGCTTTCTAGACAGATGAATCTTATAAGAATCGTATAATGAAGTACCACATGAGTGGTAAATCCAAATCTGCCGAATCTATGATCTTCTACATCCTAGGTCTCCCTGTTCCGTCATCTGGCTTATGTTCTTCATGTAGCATTCAGACCGAATGACTCTATTAAATTACGTTGATACTTTCACATATTAGGGTAACGTAGGAGACCACTATTTTTCCCGGGGGTATTTATAATTACCACTACTTAGCTTTCAATTTGCCTCTGACCATCAAATTAAATGTGAATAACCTGTCCTACTCTCTTTGAAACAAAGAGCGTTTCCGGTTCTGTGCGTGCTTCAAACAATTTAGTCTTCTCCATATTACCATACCTCTAGAGTCAATAATTTTCTATGAGGAACTACTGAACTCAATCACTTGCTACCGTTACTCAATAGTTTTCCGTTGAGGTCTATCCTGTACAGGTACTCAAATTGGATCAGTGATCGATTTCTAGGTTTCGTCGTAAACCTAATGGTTACTTCCAATTACGTAAATAAAATAGTTCAAACCGCACTCAAAGGAAGGGCATTTCCCATTGATATAGGCACTTCTGTACCAGAAACAATGGTATCTCCAATTCTAGTCCCTCTGGGGTGTAAAATATATCTCTTATCGCCATCCCCATAGTGTATGAGACAAATGTATGCATTTCGATTAGGGTCGTATTCTATGGTTACGATTCTACCAGATATGTCTTTTTCATTCCGTCTAAAATCTATTTTACGGTATAGACGCTTATGACCTCCCCCTCTATGCCTTGTGGTAATGATTCCTCTGGCATTACGTCCTTTACAGCAACGATGCCACCCATAGATCAAATTATTTCTTGGATTGAATTTCAGTTGGCTGTCTACGGCTCCATTGTGTGTGCTCGGGGTAGAAGTTTTATATAAATGTATCACCATGTTAGTCAGTATTTTGCTTTAAAGTTTTTTTCTATAAGAGGTGGAATATAATAACCCCGTTGAAGCGTAATGATCATTGTATGTCTCATAATGGGTCCATCTACCCTCGTAAAAGGTAGATTACTATTCATAGCTATTACCAAAAAGAAGAGTTTGACTGAGTGCTTTATTTCTGTCCTAGTTGATCCTGATTCAACATTATAAATTAGAAGTATTTTATGGATTGTTCCCCCAATAACCAAATACTTAATATTTGATTCCATCCATTTTCTTCCCTATGAGTTCCAGTATCGGTAAGAATTCTAGTTTTTACTATTCCTATTTCTGGTATGAAGAATACCATGTCATGTATGGATGATGTGATTTCATTGATACAGAGCCAATTCCAATAGACTTATTGAACGTTTCCATTGGTGTGCATCCAGCAGGAATTGAACCCACAAATTTTCCAATTATGAGTTGGGCGCTTTAACCATTCAGCCATGAATGCTTAACAGGTATCTATATATATCGTATTTAAATAAAAATGAACCAGCATCAATTCAAATCCTGGATTTTTGAATTGAGAGTGTATCTTCAGGAGAGTACTTGGGTTCTCCCAATAAAAAGTGTATCATGCCTGAATCGAACGTCTCTGAAAGGATAAGGAAGGATGTAATTCACACAACCCGATCCATTTTTTTAATAATGGGATATTTACCATGGATAGGATCAAACTTTAAGATTCCTCTTTTAAAAGCCCAGAGAGAGCTTAGTTGTGACCCATGATTTATGTTGCATCTTTATTTTCCTTTTTGTTTGTTTCGAGAAAGATATTGATCAATTACTATTTTTTTATTGCTTATTTTTATATCGAGATATCATGTATTAACGAAAATGTGCAAAAGCTCTATTTGACTCCGCCATTCTATGAGTCTCTTCCTTTTTTCGTATGGCATCACCACTGCCTTTGGCAGCATCCACTAATTCGGAACTTAATTTTAAAGCCATATTTTGACCCGGGCGTTTTAGGGATGCCCTTAATAACCAACGAATTGCAAGTGCTTTTCCTTGTGTGGATCCTATTTCAATAGGGACTTGATGAGTGGATCCACTAACACGTCTTGCTTTTACTGATATATTGGGGGTTACTCCACATATTGCTTGAC